ATTGATAGATATAACTACTATTTATTTGATCGATAGACAGATAAACTGAAAAAAGCATAACTATACTTAACAATAAAATACTCGGAAAAGACCACATACGTCGAAGGTTTTTGGTTGCCGTAGGAAAAAGTAGAAGTCCCACTCCTATTAAGATAGGAATTGGAAGTGAGATGAACGGTATGATCCATGAATATTGATACGTATATTCCATAAAAAAAGTATATTTAATTCCTAATTAATTTTTCTGATTCACCAGCTCTTATCTCTTTTCAAAAGGATCAGTTAATAAAAAATTTAAATATCCAAAACTTAAATAGAATTTTTTTTCTATTCTTCATTTTTTGCCAAATACTTCAAATATTTCAAGTCACGAAGTTACAATTGTTCAAATCAGATGATCCAATGAAACTATTAATGAACACACCCATTTCTTTTAAGTAAAAATTTTTGACAATATAGAAACTGCAAATTTTCTTTATTATTATTATTTAGTATGCATTACAAAAATTTCCCGCTCTAGAGCAAGAAAGAAAAATTAGACGAAAAACACTATTTTTTTTTGGTATCAATCATAAAAGACAGTCTACAAGTTGATCCAGTAAAATAAGACTTCTTTGTATTAAATTTGTTTATTCCGAATCATTAAACAATTTTTTTTTTTGACAAAATAACATGATATATATATATTGTTTTTTCTTTGTTTCTAATCTAATAATTTTTCATTTTCGATAGCTATATTAGGAGTATACTATAATTTCAAGAATAAATGGATAATAAATAGTAAAGAACAATTCGTTTTGAACAATAGATGTCTTTCACATCCAACTATAGCAATGAATAATCAATTATAATTTTTTAATGGCAGTTCCAAAAAAGCGCACTTCTCTATCAAAAAAACGGATTCGGAAAAATATTTGGAAAAGAAAAGGGCGTCGGGCAGCGTTGAAAGCTTTTTCGCTAGCAAAATCTCTTTCAACGGGGAATTCACAAAGTTTTTTGGGGGACAAATGAAATAAATAATTAAAGATTGGAATAATCTGAATCGGTTTGACTCAAAAAACAGCCTAGTAGAAGTTCTTTTATAATTTTAATTTAAATAAATAATAATTTTTTTTTATCAAAGCAATTAGTGGAATTTCCTAATGTTTTGAGCGGCTGAATATGAAATTCCTTTTTTTAGGGTATGTAAAAAAAATAAGAAATCTTTTGTTTACTCAATTAAAAAATAGAAAATAGTACCTTTTTTGTTCAAAGAATAAAAATAAATACACGGGTTGACCTTTCTTTTTCATATCTTTGTTTTATGATTTTCGGGATGGGGAAAATACGAATCCCCATCGCCCCAATAAACCAAAAAGTTTTTGTTTATTTTTGATTTTATTAGATATTTTATATATATAATATATAAATATAGAAGATCAAATAGTAAACTGAAACTCTTTATTAAAAATTTAATGAGACATTGAAACGATGACATTAGTTAATTAAGTTAAAACCTTCTTGTTTAATTCTATGAACCCTTAATTTCTTTTCTCGAAATCATTATTACTATGATAGAATATATCCCACCGAATACATAATGAAATTGGTTTGCAAAATCCTATAAAATAAAACTATTGTTCAATAAAGAAAATTTACACCTTAAATTATTATTGAAATAAATGAAATCTGATAAGATTTTTATTGGAAACGCTCAAATCCCCTATTTTTTTTTCCTTTAATGAAATTTAAAAAGTGAAAGATAAAGCGTTTTTTATCCACGATAAATATTTTGTCAAAAATATTACATTGAATTGAAAATTGATTCCATTTTTTCAATCTCGACGATTCGATAATAATCGGTTATTATGATTTCGAGAAAGCCGCTATGGTGGAATCGGTAGACACGCTGCTCTTAGGAAGCAGTGCTAGAGCATCTCGGTTCGAGTCCGAGTGGCGGCATGCCATTTTTTATTATAAAAAAAGTTCTATAATATAATTAATTCAAGTCCCAGATATTAATTCAAATAATTGAAGTGCGGGACCTTTAAAATTTTTTTTTTTTTATGATATTTTCAACTTTAGAGCATATATTAACTCATATATCTTTTTCGGTCATTTCAATTGTCATTACAATTCAGTTAATAACCTTATTAATCGAGGAAACCGTAGGACTCTATGTTTCGTCAGAAAAGGGCATGATAGCTACTTTTTTCTGTATAACAGGATTATTAGTTACTCGTTGGATTTATTTGAGGCATTTACCTTTAAGTGATTTATATGAATCATTACTATTTCTTTCGTGGGGTTTCTCCATTATTTATCTATTTACGTATTTTAAAAAATATAAAAACCATTTAAGTGTAAGCGCAATAACCGCGCCAAGTACTATTTTTACCCAAGGTTTTGCTACTTCAGGTTTTTTAACTGAAATGCATCAATCCCCCCTATTAGTTCCCGCTCTCCAATCTCATTGGTTAATGATGCACGTAAGTATGATGGTATTGGGTTATGCAGCTCTTTTATGTGGATCATTATTTTCAGTAGCTCTTATAGTGATTACATTTCAAAAAGCTATAAGAATTTTTGGTAAAAACAATAATTTCTTAAATGCGTTATTTTCCTTTGATGAGATCCAATACATGAACGAAGGGAACAATTTTCTAAGAAACACTTCCTTTTTTTCTTCGAAGAATTATTATAAGTCTCAACTGATTCAACAATTAGATCATTGGAGTTATCGTATTATTAGTCTAGGGTTTATCTTTTTAAGCATAGGTATTCTTTCAGGGGCAGTATGGGCTAATGAGACATGGGGATCGTATTGGAATTGGGACCCAAAGGAAACTTGGGCATTTATTACTTGGACCATATTCGCAATTTATTTACATACGCGAACAAATAAAAATTTTGAAGGTGTAAATTCTGCAATTGTGGCCTCTATGGGTTTTCTTATAATTTGGATATGCTATTTTGGGGTCAATCTATTAGGGATAGGGCTACATAGTTATGGTTCATTTACATTAACATCTAATTGAATGAATTCAAGAAAGGGCCTGACGAACACAAACATGGGAGAGTATATATAAGAAAACTGTGTGTAAGACATCGAGAACCCTTTGAATCACTACATTACTTGATTCAAATGGTTCTCACAAAAGCCAAATGTATGAGGAAGTCCAATTCATTTTTTTATTTAACTTAAGAAAAAAGACTTCTTTTTTTATTGTGAAACGAACGATTTTAAAAATAATTATTATAGTATTGCTCTTTCATTTTTTTTATGAAAACTATCTAGCAAAATAATTAGATAAAATAGCTTCGACCTTGTCAACTGATAGTGAGAAAACAAAATCTGGATAAATACCAATACTTATGACAGGTATAAGGATAGAGATCGCAACAAACAACTCTCGTGGTCCCGAATCAAAAAAATAAGAATTTTGAGCATTAAAAAGCTTGTATCCATAGAACATCTGGCGTAACATAGATAATAAATAAATGGGAGTTAATATCATTCCAATTGCCATTACCAAAGTAATTAGTATTTTTGTCATTAAAAGATATTTTTGGCTGGTAATTATTCCAAAAAAGACTATTAATTCTGCAACAAAACCGCTCATACCGGGCAATGCAAGGGAAGCCATCGATAAGATACTGAAAGTCGTAAAGATTTTTGGAATTGGGATAGCCAGTCCTCCCATTTCATCGAGATAAACCAGACGTATTCTATCATAACTTGTTCCCGCCAAGAAAAAAAGCGCAGCGCCAATAAATCCATGAGAGATTATTTGTAAAATAGCTCCATTCAGTCCCGTATCGCTTATAGAACCAATTCCTATAATTATGAAACCCATATGAGAGACGGAGGAATAAGCTATTCTTTTTTTTAAATTGCGTTGACCCGAAGATGTTGAAGCTGCATAGATTATTTGAATTATGCCTACTATGATCAACCAGGGTGAAAAGATAGAATGGGCGTGGGGTAATAATTCCATATTGATCCGAACCAATCCATATGCTCCCATTTTTAATAATATTCCAGCGAGAAGCATACAAGTACTGTAATGTGCCTCTCCGTGGGTATCTGGTAACCATGTATGTAAGGGTATAATCGGTGATTTGACAGCAAAAGCAATAAGAAATCCGATATAGAATAGTATTTCCAGTGCTATAGGATACGATTGATTAGCCGATGTTTCAAAATTTAAAGTTGGTTCATTAGAACCATATAAACCGATACCCAGAACTCCCATTAACAAAAAAATGGAACCTCCCGCAGTGTACAAAATAAACTTTGTAGCTGAATACAACCGTTTCTTTCCGCCCCACATCGATAGAAGTAGATAAACGGGAATTAATTCTAACTCCCACATGATAAAAAATAGTAAGAGGTCGCGAGCAGAAAATGATCCTATTTGACCGCTATACATTGCTAACATTAGAAAATGGAATAATCGGGAATCTTGAGTAACTGGCCAAGCCGCTAAAGTAGCTAAAGTGGTGATAAACCCCGTCAGTAAAATGGGTCCTATGGAAAGTCCATCGATTCCCAATCTCCAGTCAAAATTCAAAAAAGGGATCCATTTATAATCCTCCATCAGTTGGATTAATGGATCGTCTAATTCGAAATGATAACAAAATGCATAGGTTGTTAGAAGCAGCTCGAGTACACAGATACATATAGTATACCATCTCATTACTTTATTTCCTCTATGAGGGAAAAAGAAAAGTAATAAACCCGCAAATATTGGAAAAACTACAACTGTTGTTAACCAAGGAAAATAATTCGTAGTAAAAACAAGATACACTTGGACTAAAAAAACCCATGTTCGAAAATGAAATAAAAAAATATATATATGTATATTTATTTTCGAGCACGAGTTTTTGTCGGTAAAAAAGAAATCAAATGTATTCAAGGGGGCTTTTAGAGAACGTATCAATAAGCTAGACCCATGCTTCGAGTTGTTTCATGCCATAAATAAACGCGAACACTCAAGAAATCCGTCGGACAAGCAGATTCACATCTCTTACAACCAACACAGTCTTCTGTTCTTGGAGCCGAAGCTATTTGCTTAGCTTTACATCCGCCCCAAGGTATCATTTCTAATACATCTGTGGGGCAAGCTCGGACACATTGAGTACACCCTATACATGTATCATAAATCTTTACTGAATGTGACATTGGATCTATAATTTTTTTAAGACTATAAATTTTCGATCGAGTAAATTTGTAAATGAATTATATATTTAGATACCAGATGAGTCAATAATTTATCAGAATTTTTATAATCAATCTACTTTCAGATTAACTCATGCGATAGGGCCAAGATACTTTGATTTTTTACGTTTTCGCAAACATGATCATGGATTACATATCATACAGATAATTTGACTTGATGAATATCAGAATTTATCTGATAAATAAATACTACTTATTCAACAAATTCGATTGATTGATACGAGTTGATTTTCTGTTACGATAAATTGACGAAACAATAGCTGGGCCAATAGCTGCTTCAGCGGCTGCAATAGCTATAACAAAAATTGAGAAAATATTCCCTTTTAATTGGCGACTATCAAAAAAATCAGAAAATGTTACGAAATTCATATTAACTGCATTCAGTATAAGCTCAAGACACATAAGGGCCCTAACCATATTTCGGCTCGTGATCAATCCATAGATACCGATAGAAAATAAATAGGCACTTATAATAAGTACATGTTCGAGCATGAGTGACCAACTCCTTATCAATTCCGATTCATTTCAATATGAACAAAAATTTAATAGATTCAATTCAATTGACAAAAAAAAAGTACAGAACACGGGAATATATTGGTAATCGATCGAATAAAAGAATTTTTATTTTAGACAGAAAAAATCTTCAAATAGAATTGAAGGGGAATGTGTGTGATAACATAGAACAAAGTTTAATTTATGCTATTTCTAACTAAAGATTTATTACTGACGAGCCACGGCAATTGCACCGATCAAAGCAGCTAAAAGAATGATCGAAATGAGTTCAAATGGAAGAAAAAAATATGTTGATAAATAAATTCCAATTTGTTGACTATTACTTATTAAATCTTGCTCTAGAATCTGGTTTGATCTTGTAGTCCAAATAATCCCATACCATGACGTATCTACAATAGTAGTCATTAGTGAAACAAAAATACTTGTACAAACCAGAAAAGTAACTCCATTCCCAACGGTCCAAAGATTAAAATCTTTGGAATATTCTGAACCCTTCATGAACATCACAGCAAATATGATTAAAACATTTATAGCTCCCACGTAAATAAGTAGTTGCGCAGCAGCTACAAACTGGGCGTTTGCTAGAATATAGAATAAGGATATAGAAACAAGAACCAGTCCCAACGAAAAAGCAGAATAAATGGAGTTGTTAAATAATAGTACTCCCATACTTCCTAATATAAGACCTGATCCCAACAAGACTACAAGAAAATCATGTATCGGTCCAGGCAAATCCATTATATGTAGTAAAAAAAGAGATAAATAAATCTAAATGTTTTTCATGACCTTATTGATCGATCTGACCAGGAAAACAAATTTTCAATCAATTCCTAATTAAATCTTAAGGGGTGTGAATTAACGTAGGTACAGTTATTGTATTAATCTTAGTCTTGATCTGAAAGAGTAGAGTAGATTGAAACTATATATTTCGAAATATATAGTTTCAATCTAAATTAAGCTGCAATTCTCATGAATCAATAGTTTGATTTGTAGGTAGTGACCAAACAAACAAAACGAAAGAAACCTCATTTCTTTAGATCAAAACGGAACCTTAGTAATTTCCAATTACTCTTTAATCAACGGATTTACTTATTTTCGACTTCAATTTGAGGCGAATTCAAAATTGTTCTAATTGTATAATCATCAACTACTGAGATTGGTAAACGACCCAAAGAAATTTGATTATAATTCAATTCGTGACGATCATAAGTAGAAAGTTCATATTCTTCAGTCATTGATAAACAATTTGTTGGACAATATTCAACGCAGTTACCACAAAATATACAGATCCCAAAATCAATACTGTAATTAAGCAATCGTTTCTTTCGAATATCCGTTTCCAATTTCCAATCAACAACGGGGAGATCTATAGGACATACACGAACACATACTTCACAAGCAATGCATTTATCAAATTCAAAATGGATTCGACCGCGGAAACGCTCCGATGCGATTAATTTTTCGTAAGGATATTGAATAGTTACAGGCAAACGATTTGCATGGGATAAAGTAATCATGAAACCCTGACCAATGTACCTTGCAGCTCGTACTGTTTGTTGACCATAATTCATGAACCCAGTTACCATAGGGAACATATTGTAATATCTCTAAAGAATTTTATGTTTGTTTCTTTCTCTTGTTTGAGCAAGTCGTGAATATAGAATATGGTATTCCTTTACAGTGAAAAGAGTTGAAAAGAAGTTGTTAATAATAGATTACCGAGAGATATAGGTAAAAGAAATTTCCATCCGAGATTTAATAGTTGATCTATTCTTAGTCGGGGTAAAGTCCATCTTGTTGCTATAGAAATGAACAAGAAGAAATAAGTTTTCGCTAATGTAATAAAGGTACTAATTATCATTCCAAAGACTTCATACGCTTTATTTATTTCAAAAAGTTCATAACCGAATATGTATGGAATAGAGATATCCCAACCACCCAAGTAAAGAACAGTTACAAATAACGAAGAAACTAATAGATTTAGATAGGAAGCAACATAAAATAAACCAAATTTGATACCCGAATACTCGGTTTGATAACCCGCTACTAATTCTTCTTCTGCTTCTGGTAAATCAAAAGGTAATCTCTCGCATTCTGCTAAGGAAGAAATTAGAAAAATAACAAACCCTATAGGTTGACGCCACAAATTCCACCCCCAAAAACCATATTTTGATTGAGCCTCAACTATATCAACGGTACTCGAACTGTTAGATAATCATAGTCGGTAATAACATCACTGTTCTCATCGCTATTACAGAACCGTACATGAGATTTTCACCTCATACGGCTCCTTGAGGGCTTTAAATAAATCTAAGGAGCATCGGGATTATTTATCTTGATATGTCTTTTTTGTAGAATACTATAGGATAAAAATCGATCGTGTGTCCCCAAATTAACCCAATAGAATTCTGTCTGTTCTAATAATAAAGAAAAAGGTTACTTCTGAATTGATCTCATCCGTTAAAAAAAAAAATTTCTTTGTTGAGTAATAACTTAATTCTTTACTAAAATACTATTTATTATAAATATCAATAACCCATCGTTTTCAATTACGAAAAAAAAAAATGGAGATAAGAAACAATAAAAAAGATCTCTCTCTTTTTTTGTTGTAATTGGATTCTTTCCATTTTTTTTTTTCGTTCCTATTCTTCTTTCTGAGAAAAAGGGGACTTACTAAATAAGGGATTATTTCGTTTCCGATAGTCATTTATTTAATGGGTGGATAGGCGTATACTCTGGATCGGAATCGTGGGGAGTACTGCCTGATCATTTCTACAAACTTAAAGCCCCAATTCGTATTCTTTTTTTTTATATTATGCATTTTGCAAAAATGTCCTTCTCTCTCTCTTTTGCATAATTTTGAAAATCTCCATTACAAATCCTTTGTATATCTTGGTGTTTCTAACCATCCACTCATTTTTGCTCAATCGGCTGTGTTATGGTAATACATACAAATAATAGTGAAAACTCAATCCGGTTGATCTTTTGAGTCCGCTTCAAGACAGGATAACTAGTGACCCAATCTTGGGATAAAGGCTCTCTTGCGCCTATATTTATTTCTGCTTAACTCTTATACATAGAAAATGAGACTCAATATTTTGACTGCTAATTTTTATTTATATAAGCCGTTTTCTTTCACTCATATAACTATCTGATTTAGTTCATTAATCCGAATAATTAATATAAAAATGAAGATATCTATTCAATGCATTTCACCCCTTTTCTCGAAAAAAAGTGGGAGAAGTTTATGTCTCAACGAATCACACGTAGAGATATTGATAATACACATAGAGTTAATGGTATTTCATAACTAATTGATTGAGCAGCAGCTCGTAGACCACCTAAAAAGGAATATTTATTATTGGATCCATATCCTGACATAAGAAGTCCGATGGGAGCAACACTTGAAATGGCAATCCATAAAAAAACACCGATATGGAGATCAGCTAAAACAAGGCGATAACCAAAAGGAATTACTGAATAGCTTAGTAAAATTGATATGACTGCTATGGATGGTCCGATACTGAATAAACGAGTATCACCTCTAGATGGAAACAGATTTTCTTTAAAAAGTAGTTTTGTACCATCTGCTAAAGCTTGAAGAACTCCCAAAGGACCAGCATATTCAGGTCCAATCCGTTGTTGTATCCCTGCAGATATTTCTCTTTCTAACCATACAATTACTAGTACGCCTATTGTGATTCCCAATACAGTAGTCAAAATAGGGACAAGTACCCATAGAATTCCATAGACTTCTTTTAAGAATTCCAATCTCGAAAAAGAATTGATATCTTGGACTTGTGATGTATCAATTATCATTTTAACGATCAACTTCTCCCATAATGATATCTATGCTACCTAGTATTGTCATAATATCAGCCAATTTCATTCTTTTAACTAACTGAGGAAGAATTTGCAAATTGATAAAACCCGGCGGGCGAATTTTCCATCTCCAAGGAAAACCACCCTGATCCCCTATCAAAAAAATGCCCAATTCTCCTTTGGGGGCTTCGACTCTGACATAAAGTTCTTGTTTCGCCAATTCAAAAGTTGGCGAAGGTTTTTTACTAATGAACCGATAGTCAAAGTCATTCCATTCCGGAGACCTTCCTCGATCAAAAGATCGTATTTCTAAATTTTCATAAGGTCCCCCTGGAATTCCTTCCAAAGCTTGTTGAATAATTTTTACGGATTCCGTCATCTCAGCAAGTCTGACTAAATAACGAGCTAATGAATCTCCTTCTTTTTGCCACTGAACTTCCCAATCAAATTCGTCATAACACTCATAATGATCAACTTTACGAAGATCCCATGGTATTCCGGAAGCTCGCAGCATTGGTCCTGATAACCCCCAATTTATGACCTCTTCTCCAGAAATAATGCCTACTCCCTCAACTCGTTCTAAAAAAATAGGATTTTGTGTAATAAGTTTTTGATATTCAGCAACCGCTGTCAAAAAATAATCGCAGAAATCCAAACATTTATCTATCCATCCATGAGGTAGATCAGCCGCGACTCCCCCGATACGAAAAAAATTATGCATCATTCGCATACCGGTGGCTGCTTCGAATAAATCATATACTAATTCTCTTTCTCTGAAAATATAGAAGAAAGGAGTCTGTGCCCCAATATCCGCCATAAAAGGGCCAAGCCATAACAGATGAGAAGCTATACGACTCAACTCCAACATAATTACTCTGATATAGCTGGCTCTTTTAGGTACTTGAATATTTCCCAACTGTTCTGGACCATTTACGGTTATTGCTTCTGTAAACATAGTAGCTAAATAATCCCAACGTGTTACATAAGGTAGATATTGTATAATTGTTCGGTTTTCTGCAATTTTTTCCATCCCTCTGTGTAAATAACCCAATATTGGTTCACAGTCAATAACATCTTCACCATCCAAAGTAAGGATGAGTCGAAGAACACCGTGCATTGATGGGTGGTGAGGTCCCATATTCACTATCATGAGGTCTTGTCTTGTAGCTGGTCCATTCATAAGTTTTTCCTCGATTAATCTTTCCATGAATTGCTGAAAATGAAAATAAGTTCATAAAAATTCAAGATCTAATAAATCAAATAATTCAAAATGACTTTTAAAATTACTGAGTTTTTGACTCCCGAATATCCAATTGATTAATTAATTCTTTATAACGCATTTTATTTTTCTTTGATAAATAAGAAAGTAATCGTTGGCGTTTTCCGAGAATTTTACGTAGACCTCTTTGAGATAAATAGTCTTTTTTGTGCAATTCCAAATGTGAAGTAAGTCTTCGTATCTTATTGGTGAAACTGACTACTTGAAATTCAACAGATCCTCCATTTTCTTTTTTTTCTTCTTGCGAAATAACTGAGCTGAATGAATTTTTTACCATAAAAGGAAATCTCCTTAGCCTCCTTTTTTTATAAATTATTATTGATCAGTAATAATAATGTTACTCATTTTAATTTGATATACACAATAATCTTTTTTTGATTAAGAATTTCTATTCTTTTTTTTTTTATAAAAGTTAGCAATCCAATTTTTGAAAATTGTATTCAGATAGGTATACAAAAGGCTGGTAGATTTCTGCATGCACAAAAAATATTTAGACTGAAAATTGAAATTCAAAATTAAATAAGAATGTTTTATTGATTCATTTATAAATCTAATAGATACACGTCATTGAATTAATCTCATCTATCAGAATCTAAGACAGTGCCATATGTGTATTTCTTTGTCTTCATCTACCATATAAGGTACGGGCAATATAGGAAAAATGTAGCATTAACGAATTTTCAATTGTGGATACATATGGATCCTTAGCATACTAAAACGACTGCTATTATTGGTATCAAACCAATAACGATTCATACAAGCTAAATCTTCTAATCGATAATTGGGCCAAAGAAAGAACTTTAATTTATTTTGATATCTATCAAGAGGTTTGCTTCTTTTATCTAAAACTTGATCATCAGTTTTCATCTTATTTCCATTGTAAAATGCTGTATTTATATGGATATCATTTCTAGTCCCAGAATTGAAACAAATTAGAATTCTAAACTCTCTACGACCTCTAGGGGATAAGATATTTTCCGGAACAAGCAAATCATATTGATTGCTGGTTCTATTTTCATTCGTTTTTTGATGTATTGCAATGGATTCAGCAAAACTCTTCTTATAAGGATAGTCTTTTTCTTGATATCTTTGATTAATTTGGTACTTATTCTTATGAACTAATGAAATACCTATGGTTTGAGACATAATAAATTGTCCATCATTTTTGACAGACAGACGAACCGGTTCGATAATCAATATTCCCCTTTTCATTAATTCTGTCAAAGTGAAATCCTTCTGAACTATCAGAATATCCAGACTCATTTCTTTCCTTTGAATAGAGGATATAGCAATTTCTCTGGGATTTATCAGTCTAAGCAGGAGACAATATACTTTGATGTTATTGATCATTCTTTTATTTAAGGAATCATCCCATCTCAATTGAAAACGCAAATATCTTTTTAGGAAGAAATCAAGCTCCGCTTCCGTGTTTTTCTTGTATTGCTTTTTATTTATACGTTTTTTCACATCTGCTCCCGCAGAATCGTCTTGAAGATATTTTTTGTGGTTTGAGAGAACTGAGTCAAGATCCTCTTCGGCCACAGATTCCTTTTCTCCTTTATTTCCATTTTCTAATTCAAGAGTTTTTTCCTTCGCTGATATAAAAAGAGATCCTTTTTTCTTTCCAATGAGTTTTTGATTTTTACTAAAAATTTCATTTCCATTCCAATTTAAAAGAAGTGATTTTATTGGTATGATCCACGGATTAATCTTATATGCATTATAAAGTATCAAAAATTCTGGAAAGAACCAAAGTTCGAGATTCGATATGGAACGACTTAGTATTTCTTCATTCATTCTCATCCAATCAAAAAAGATTTTTTTTTTATTGTTGGATGGGTTGCTTTCTTGATCTTGATTAATTGTGAGATAAAAAAAATCTTTCTTATCGATTTTTTCAATTAGTTGAAAATTATTAACCCCCGTTTTAGTAGTTTTATTACTGTTCGTGTCAGCCTCAATATTGATCCAGGCTCGAATATCGGCCTTATTTTTAAGACAAAAATGCAGCATTCTCCAATCAAAATATTTTCTATCCGGATTTTTTCCCAGATCTATAATATCATCTTCGACTAGATAATTATTGATCGGGATCCCAGTCAGTATATCAAAAAATTTCCATTTATCTGTGTTGTACTTATAAGAACTTTCTTGATTATTTTTTACTTGTACTGGTAATTCAGAAATATATGAATCTTTATTATCTTCATAATTAATAGATTTATATGATAAAAGATCATATATATATTTTTTTTTTATATTATCTTTTTTATTCGGTAATGAGTAGTGTGTTTCAAAAGAATTTTGTTTTTTGTAATCAATTAATCGGTTTTTTTCATATGAATAAAATTGGTTAAAATCTTTATTTTTACGATCTTGCTTGACTCTATTTCGCCATTTTTGGGGGAGTAATTTTGCCCATCTAATCGGATCTAAATCGTAGTGATAATGACCTCTTAACCAGTTTTTCCATTGATTTATCATTCCAGAATTTTGAAGATTCTTTTGTTTTAAGTCGGAATGTAATATTTCGTGTGCTCGAACAACTTCAACAAAATAATCCTGTATTTCATTCTTAAGAAAACGAGATGTTCCGTGATATTGAAAGACAGGTCTTAACTTAGATAAGTTAATAACTTGTGTTTGTGATAATTTGTAAAATAAATATGCTTGCGACAAGTATGATAAGTCCCAAAAGATCTTTCCGTTTTTATTACTAATATTGGAAAGTGACTTTTTGATAGTTGAAATAAAGTGAATTAGACTTTGATTTGTTTTATCAATTCTTTCTTGATTTGCTTCATTATTGGAAATGGATTTAGTAAAATTTTTTTTTATTGAATCAATAAAAAGTTGCCCATTAATCCTCGGCATATTAATCATACGTTGAAAGATATCTATGTATATGTTTTCAACGAAAAATTTTAAAAAATGATGCGATTTACGAATTAATCGTACATTTCGTTTTTTTAATATCTTTAAAATATTTTTCTGAGATTCAAATATTTTATCATCATAACTTATTTTGTTAGGACTAATATTTATTTCTGTATTTAGAAACTCTTTTTTCGTGTCTTTTCTAATTTTTTCAATTTTTTTTAGTATGGTGTTTGTTCTATCAGTCAGATCTTTCATCTTTTTTTCTCTCAATGAAAAATTTGTCCAATCCATAGACCGAGTTATAATGGAGGAGCCGGGGATCATTCGATTACTTATTATCGAATTTTTTTCGTTTGTAGCTTCATTCAACTCGTATATTTCTTTCAATTCAAATAATCGAATTGGGTTTCGTTGTGAAAGTTCTGTTATTATTTGGTTTATAAAAAAAATGTTTTTGATGACCCAGTTTTTTGTTTCTTTTGAGATATTTATAAACAAGTTTGTTCTTTCTTTTAAAAGTCTTAGAATTGGAAAACGCTTCTTTTTCCATTTTTTAATTTTTTTTTCGAGTTCTTTTATTAACATGGGTTCAAAAAACGAAAGTTGTTTTCGGGGAGAACCAAAAGGCAGTTCAGCTTCCATTCCCCAAACTGTTAAAAAACAAAAATCATTTTTTTGTCCTTTCTTTTTTATTGAATCTTTATTAGGGGATTGTAACCTAGATGTGTGCCACGGTTTCAGACGAAAAGGAAATAAGATCTTTATTTGAATACCGTCCGTTAACCAATTTTTTGGAAATTCTTTTTCTGATAATTGAACACCATTATAGGTGCACTTTACATGCATTTCTTTATTCCAATTTTTAAAATCCTCGGACCATTCAGGAAATTGAAATAATAGCATACGGATAAGATTTTTAGCTATTATTAATGAGGGTAAGACAATATATTTTCTAAGAATTGATTGAGTTACTAACAACAAACCTCTTATTACTTGAGCAAATAGAATGCTATCCCAGGTTTCTGCTATTTCTATACGTGCTTTTTCCTCTCTTTTCTGCGTTTCTCTTATGTCTGCCTCTTTGTTCTGATTTTCGCTTGTCTTTTCTTCTCTATTATCCGAAATAGTCAATTCTGTGTTTGTCCATATCCAAGGTCGAAAAAGTGTTTTCGTTAGTCCAGGAATATCAAAAGAAAAAAAAAAAGATTTGTCTAGTCTGTCAAAAAAAAGATAAGAATGTACATTTGCTTGAAACAGTTTCCAAGTAACTGTTTTACGTCGTTGA